GCTAGCGTAGCTTAAGTAAAGCATAACACTGAAGATGTTAAGATGGGCCCTAGAAAGCTCCGCAAGCACAAAGGCTTGGTCCTGACTTTACTATCAACTTTAGCTAAACTTACACATGCAAGTATCCGCACTCCTGTGAGAATGCCCTACAGTTCCCCGCCCGGGAACAAGGAGCTGGTATCAGGCACATTCCTAGTGAGCCCACGACGCCTTGCTTAGCCACACCCTCAAGGGAACTCAGCAGTGATAGACATTAAGCCATAAGTGAAAACTTGACTTAGTCAAAGCTAAGAGGGCCGGTAAAACTCGTGCCAGCCACCGCGGTTATACGAGAGGCCCAAGTTGACAGACATCGGCGTAAAGGGTGGTTAAGTTAAATTATAAACTAAAGCCGAACATCCTCAAGGCTGTTATACGCACCCGAAGATAAGAAGTTCAACCACGAAGGTGGCTTTATTTAGTCTGAACCCACGAAAGCTACGGCACAAACTGGGATTAGATACCCCACTATGCCTAGCCCTAAACATTGATAGTAACCTACGCCCACTATCCGCCTGGGAACTACGAGCATCAGCTTAAAACCCAAAGGACTTGGCGGTGCTTTAGATCCACCTAGAGGAGCCTGTTCTAGAACCGATAACCCCCGTTCAACCTCACCTTTCCTTGTTTTCCCCGCCTATATACCGCCGTCGTCAGCTTACCCTGTGAAGGTTAAATAGTAAGCAAAACTGGTAAAACCCCAAACGTCAGGTCGAGGTGTAGCGTATGGGAAGGGAAGAAATGGGCTACATTCGCTATTATAGCGTATACGGACGATGCACTGAAACGTTCATCTGAAGGAGGATTTAGCAGTAAGCAGGAAATAGAGTGTTCCGCTGAAATTGGCCCTGAAGCGCGCACACACCGCCCGTCACTCTCCCCAAGCCCACCAACCTAATTAACTAAACCCTAATAACCGCAAAGGGGAGGCAAGTCGTAACATGGTAAGTGTACCGGAAGGTGCACTTGGAAAAATCAGAGCGTAGCTAAGATAGAAAAGCATCTCCCTTACACTGAGAAGTCATCCGTGCAAGTCGGGTCGCCCTGAAGCTTTATAGCTAGCCCGCTCAAACAACTTCAACAAACCCCTGTTAATACCCCCTAAGTACACTAGTATTTATATTAAACAAACCATTTTTCCCCCTTAGTATAGGCGATAGAAAAGGGCCCACGGCGCAATAGAGAAAGTACCGCAAGGGAATGCTGAAAGAGAAGTGAAATAACCCAGTGAAGCCTAAAAAAGCAGAGATTAAAACTCGTACCTTTTGCATCATGATTTAGCAAGTGTAACCCAAGCAAAGAGTGCTTTAGTTTGACGTCCCGAAACTAAGTGAGCTACTCCAAGACAGCCTATTAATAGGGCACACCCGTCTCTGTGGCAAAAGAGTGGGGGGAGCTTTGAGTAGAGGTGACAGACCTACCGAACCTAGTTATAGCTGGTTGTCCAAGAAATGAATAGAAGTTCAGCCTCCCGGCTTCTCTTTTCACTTTAGATTAACCCCTATTGATGTACTTAAGAAACCGAAAGAGTTAGTCAAAGGGGGTACAGCCCCTTTGAACAAAGACACAACTTTACCAGGAGGGTAAAGATCATAATAAACCAAAGGTAAATATTTGGGTGGGCCTAAAAGCAGCCATCCCCTTAGAAAGCGTTATAGCTCAAATATACCCGTTAACCCTTCTTATTCTGATCACCAAATCTTATCCCCCTAAACATACTGGACCCTCCCATGCCCACATGGGAGTGATTATGCTAATATGAGTAATAAGAGGGCCTCGGCCCTCTCCCTGCACACGTGTACGTCGGAACGGACATCCCGCCGACCATTAACGGCCCCAAAAAAAGAGGGCACTGAATAATAGATCAAACAACAAGAAAAACATTCAGAAATTTAACCGTTAACCCAACACAGGTGTGCCCGTAGGGAAAGACTAAAAGAAAGAGAAGGAACTCGGCAAACACATTAAAGCCTCGCCTGTTTACCAAAAACATCGCCTCTTGCAAACTTAATAAATAAGAGGTCCCGCCTGCCCTGTGACTATTAGTTTAACGGCCGCGGTATTTTGACCGTGCGAAGGTAGCGCAATCACTTGTCTTTTAAATGAAGACCTGTATGAATGGCATAACGAGGGCTTAACTGTCTCCTCTCTCCAGTCAATGAAATTGATCTTCCCGTGCAGAAGCGGGAATACAAACATAAGACGAGAAGACCCTATGGAGCTTTAGACACCAAGACAGATCATGTTAATAACCCTAATTAAAGGACTAAACCAAGTGGAACCTGCCCTAATGTCTTTGGTTGGGGCGACCGCGGGGAATTGAAAAACCCCCACGTGGAATGGGAGCACCCCTCCTACAACTAAGAACTACAGCTCTAGTAAACAGAAATTCTGACCAGTAAGATCCGGCAATGCCGATCAACGGACCGAGTTACCCTAGGGATAACAGCGCAATCCTCTTTTAGAGCCCATATCGACAAGGGGGTTTACGACCTCGATGTTGGATCAGGACATCCTAATGGTGCAGCCGCTATTAAGGGTTCGTTTGTTCAACGATTAAAGTCCTACGTGATCTGAGTTCAGACCGGAGTAATCCAGGTCAGTTTCTATCTATGCTATGCTCTTTTCTAGTACGAAAGGACCGAAAAGAAGAGGCCCATGCTCAAGGCACGCCTCCCCCTTACCTAGTGAAGTCAACTAAAGTAGGCAAAAGGGCATGCCCCGCCAGCCTGAGAAAAAGGCATGTTAAGGTGGCAGAGCCCGGCAATTGCAAAAGACCTAAGCCCTTTCTACAGAGGTTCAAGTCCTCTCCTCAACTATGATCTCCACAGTCATTACTCACATTATTAACCCCTTAACCTTTATCGTGCCTGTTCTTCTAGCCGTCGCTTTTCTTACTCTCCTAGAGCGGAAAGTACTTGGCTACATACAACTACGAAAAGGCCCAAATATTGTAGGGCCCTACGGGCTTTTACAACCTATCGCAGACGGTCTTAAGCTCTTCATTAAAGAGCCCGTTCGCCCCTCCACCGCCTCCCCAGTCTTGTTTCTGCTAGCACCTATGCTAGCACTCACCCTAGCCCTTACCCTCTGGGCCCCCATGCCCCTCCCCTATCCTGTGATCGACCTAAACCTTGGTATCTTATTTATTCTTGCTTTATCTAGTCTAGCAGTATACTCAATCTTAGGCTCAGGCTGGGCTTCTAATTCAAAATATGCCCTTATCGGGGCCCTTCGAGCAGTTGCTCAAACTATTTCATATGAGGTAAGCCTAGGACTTATTCTTCTAAACATTATTATTTTCACGGGGGGCTTTACACTGCAAACCTTCAACATTGCCCAAGAGTCCGTATGACTAATTCTGCCTGCCTGACCCCTAGCAGCTATATGGTACATTTCTACTTTAGCTGAAACAAACCGCGCACCTTTTGACCTCACCGAGGGGGAGTCCGAACTTGTTTCGGGGTTTAATGTCGAATATGCAGGAGGGCCCTTTGCCCTATTTTTCCTTGCAGAGTATGCCAATATCCTACTGATAAATACGCTATCCGCCACACTATTCCTAGGTGCCTCACACATCCCCTCGATTCCAGAACTAACCGCTATTAACCTAATAACTAAAGCAGCCCTTCTGTCGGTCGTCTTCCTATGGGTCCGAGCCTCCTACCCCCGATTTCGGTATGACCAACTAATGCATTTAATCTGGAAGAATTTTCTTCCTCTTACACTAGCCCTGGTTATTTGACATCTGGCCCTCCCTATTGCCTTTGCTGGGCTTCCCCCGCAGGTATAAACATGGAGCTGTGCCTGAAGCATAGGGCCACTTTGATAGAGTGAACCATGGGGGTTAAAGTCCCCCCAACTCCTTAGAAAGAAGGGGCTCGAACCCAACCTAAAGAGATCAAAACTCTTAGTGCTTCCACTACACCACTTCCTAGTAAAGTCAGCTAATTAAGCTTTTGGGCCCATACCCCAAACATGTTGGTTAAACTCCTTCCTTTGCTAATGAACCCGTACATCTTAGCCACCCTACTCTTTGGTTTAGGCCTGGGGACTACAATTACCTTTGCCAGCTCCCACTGACTCCTCGCCTGAATAGGCCTTGAAATAAATACCCTAGCAATTATTCCTCTAATAGCACAACACCACCACCCGCGAGCAGTTGAAGCTACCACTAAATATTTCTTAACGCAGGCCACCGGGGCCGCAATACTTCTCTTTGCAAGCACCACTAACGCCTGAATAACAGGTCAATGGGATATTCAACAGATATCACACCCCCTTCCAATCACCCTTATTACCCTAGCCCTTGCATTGAAAGTGGGCCTCGCTCCAGTTCATGCCTGACTACCCGAAGTTCTTCAAGGACTCGACCTTACTACAGGACTAATCTTATCCACATGACAAAAATTAGCACCCTTCGCCCTACTCATGCAAATTCAACCCCTAAACTCAACCCTTCTTATTACCCTCGGGCTTGCATCCACCCTCGTGGGGGGATGAGGTGGACTAAATCAAACCCAGCTACGAAAAATTCTTGCCTACTCTTCCATCGCCCACCTTGGCTGAATAGTGCTGGTTATACAATTTTCCCCCTCCCTTACCCTTCTCACCTTACTTACATATTTTGTTATAACATTTTCGACTTTTCTTGTATTTAAATTGAATAACTCCACCACTGTAAACGGTCTAGCCACTTCCTGGGCAAAAGCACCAGCCCTCACAGCTTTAGCCCCCCTTATTTTACTCTCTCTGGGCGGGTTACCTCCCCTTACAGGATTTATGCCAAAATGACTTATTTTACAAGAACTTGCCAAACAGGACCTAGCCCTTACTGCGACACTAGCAGCCCTAGCTGCCCTTCTAAGTCTATACTTTTATCTACGCCTTTCGTACGCTATAACATTAACCATGTCCCCTAATAATTCTACCGGGGTCACCCCCTGACGCTTCTCATGCTCACAACTTACTTTACCCGTTGCTACCTCAACCGCGGCAACTCTGCTACTTCTGCCCCTAACACCCGCCGCAGTAGCGTTACTGACCATCTAAGAGGCTTAGGCTAACACAAGACCAAGGGCCTTCAAAGCCCTAAGCGGGAGTGAAAATCTCCCAGCCCCTGATAAGACTTGCGGGATACTACCCCACATCTCCTGCATGCAAAACAGACACTTTAATTAAGCTAAAGCCTTCCTAGGTGGGCAGGCCTCGATCCTGCAAATTCTTAGTTAACAGCTAAGCGCTCAAACCAGCGGGCATCAACCTACTTTCCCCCGCCTTGTCAGCACTTAGAAGGCGGGGGAAAGCCCTAGCAGGGGTTAGTCTGCCTCTTAAGATTTGCAATCTTATATGTTAAACACCTTAGGGCTTGGTAAGAAGAGGACTCAAACCTCTGTATATGGGACTACAATCCACCGCTTAAAAGCTCAGCCATCCTACCTGTGGCCATCACACGCTGATTTTTCTCGACTAATCATAAAGACATTGGCACCCTCTATCTAGTATTTGGTGCATGAGCCGGAATAGTGGGCACAGCTCTAAGCCTCCTCATTCGAGCAGAACTAAGCCAGCCCGGCGCCCTCTTAGGAGACGACCAAATTTATAACGTAATTGTTACAGCGCATGCGTTCGTAATAATTTTCTTTATAGTAATGCCAATCATAATCGGGGGATTCGGAAACTGGCTTATTCCCCTAATGATTGGGGCCCCCGACATAGCATTTCCCCGAATAAATAACATGAGTTTTTGACTTCTTCCTCCATCTTTCCTACTTCTCCTTGCCTCTTCTGGGGTAGAGGCGGGTGCCGGGACAGGGTGAACAGTTTATCCACCCCTTTCTGGTAATTTAGCCCACGCAGGAGCATCTGTTGATTTAACAATTTTTTCTCTACACTTAGCGGGGATTTCTTCAATCCTTGGAGCAATCAATTTCATTACAACCATTATTAACATGAAACCCCCAGCCATTTCTCAATACCAGACACCTCTTTTCGTCTGATCAGTACTAATCACCGCCGTTCTCCTTCTCCTCTCACTCCCCGTTCTAGCAGCTGGTATTACTATGCTCTTAACAGACCGTAATCTTAACACCACTTTCTTTGACCCCGCCGGAGGGGGTGACCCAATTCTCTACCAACACTTGTTCTGATTCTTTGGCCACCCTGAGGTATATATTCTTATTCTCCCCGGCTTCGGAATGATTTCACATATTGTTGCCTATTACTCTGGTAAAAAAGAGCCTTTCGGATACATGGGTATGGTCTGAGCAATGATGGCCATCGGGCTTCTAGGGTTTATTGTATGAGCCCATCACATGTTTACAGTAGGGATGGACGTAGACACCCGCGCTTACTTTACCTCTGCTACTATAATTATTGCAATCCCCACGGGCGTTAAAGTCTTTAGCTGGCTTGCTACTCTTCACGGGGGCTCCATTAAATGGGAGACCCCCCTTCTATGAGCCCTCGGGTTTATTTTTCTTTTTACAGTTGGGGGCTTGACGGGTATTATTCTCGCTAACTCCTCCCTTGACATTGTGCTTCATGACACCTACTATGTAGTCGCCCATTTCCACTACGTTCTATCCATGGGGGCTGTCTTTGCTATCGTCGCCGGGTTCGTACACTGGTTTCCTCTATTCTCAGGCTACACCCTTCACAGCACTTGAACAAAAATCCACTTCGGAGTAATGTTCGCGGGTGTTAATTTGACCTTCTTCCCCCAGCACTTCCTAGGCCTTGCTGGAATGCCTCGGCGGTACTCAGACTACCCAGACGCCTACACCCTATGAAACACCGTCTCCTCAATTGGGTCTCTAATTTCTCTGGTAGCAGTAATTATGTTCTTATTTATTATTTGAGAAGCATTTGCTGCCAAACGAGAGGTTCTAGCAGTAGAGCTTACAACAACCAATGTAGAGTGACTACACGGCTGCCCTCCCCCTTACCACACCTTTGAGGAGCCTGCATTTGTGCAAGTTCAATCAAACTAACGAGAAAGGGAGGAGTCGAACCCCCATGGGCTGGTTTCAAGCCAACCACATAACCGCTCTGTCACTTTCTTTATAAGACACTAGTAAAAAGCATATTACACCGCCTTGTCGAGGCAGAGTTGTGGGTTAAATTCCCGCGTGTCTTACCCCCCCCCCCCCCAATGGCCCATCCCTCACAGCTAGGATTTCAAGATGCAGCTTCACCTGTAATAGAAGAACTTCTTCATTTTCACGACCACGCCTTAATAATCGTTTTCTTAATTAGCACTTTAGTGCTTTACATTATTGTGGCTATAGTTTCCACCAAATTAACCAATAAATACATTTTAGACTCCCAAGAAATTGAAATTATCTGAACTGTCCTCCCAGCCATTATTCTTATTCTTATTGCCCTCCCCTCCCTACGCATTCTTTACCTCATAGATGAAATCAACAATCCCCTTCTTACAATTAAAGCCGTAGGCCATCAGTGATACTGAAGCTACGAGTACACAGACTATGAAGACCTTGGGTTCGACGCATACATAATTCCTACACAAGACTTAACCCCCGGTCAATTCCGCCTTATGGAGGCAGACCACCGAATGGTAATTCCAGTAGAGTCCCCAATCCGGGTTTTAGTCTCCGCTGATGATGTTCTCCACTCCTGAGCAGTCCCAGCCTTAGGCATTAAAATAGACGCAGTTCCAGGTCGACTAAACCAGACCGCCTTTATCGCATCCCGACCAGGGGTTTTCTATGGCCAATGCTCTGAGATTTGCGGAGCAAATCACAGCTTTATGCCTATTGTAGTTGAAGCAGTTCCCCTAGAACACTTTGAAAACTGATCGTCCCGAATACTTGAAGACGCCTCGCTAAGAAGCTAAATAGGGACTAGCGTTAGCCTTTTAAGCTAAAGATTGGTGGCTCCCAACCACCCCTAGCGACATGCCTCAACTCAACCCCGCGCCTTGATTTGCAATTCTAGTCTTTTCATGATTAGTTTTTTTAACCGTTATTCCCCCTAAAGTATTAGCTCACACTTTCCCCAACGAGCCAACACTTCAAAGCACTGAGAAACCTAAGACAGACCCCTGAACCTGACCATGACACTAAGCTTCTTTGACCAATTTATGAGCCCCACATACCTAGGAGTCCCCCTAATAGCACTAGCTCTTACCCTCCCTTGAATCTTATACCCCATGCCCACAGCCCGATGATTAAATAATCGCTTCCTTGCCCTCCAAGGATGATTTATTAATCGCTTTACGCAACAGCTCCTTCTACCCCTAAGCCTTGGGGGACACAAATGAGCTGCTCTTTTAACCTCTTTAATAATTTTCTTAATTACTCTAAACATACTAGGCCTTCTACCGTATACTTTCACCCCTACCACTCAACTCTCCCTCAATCTGGGCCTTGCAACTCCCCTCTGACTTGCAACAGTAATTATTGGGATACGAAATCAGCCAACCCATGCCCTAGGACACCTTCTACCAGAAGGAACCCCCGGCCCTCTTATCCCCGTCCTCATTGTCATCGAAACAATTAGCTTATTTATCCGCCCTCTAGCCCTAGGCGTTCGGCTAACAGCAAATTTAACAGCCGGCCACCTTCTTATTCAACTAATTGCAACAGCTGCCTTTGTTCTATTATCTTCAATACCTGCCGTAGCACTTCTGACATCCACAGTTCTTGTTCTTCTAACCCTCCTGGAGATCGCTGTAGCCATGATTCAGGCCTATGTATTTGTACTCCTCTTAACACTTTATCTACAAGAAAACGTTTAATGGCCCATCAAGCACACCCCTACCACATAGTTGACCCCAGCCCTTGACCGCTTACAGGCGCAGTTGCTGCCCTATTAATAACATCAGGTCTCGCAACCTGATTCCACTTCCAATCCACAACCTTAATAACCCTTGGAACAGCCCTCCTTCTCCTCACCATGTACCAATGATGACGAGACATCGTACGGGAAGGCACCTTCCAAGGACACCACACGCCCCCTGTTCAAAAAGGGCTTCGCTATGGTATAATTCTTTTTATTACTTCAGAAGTCTTCTTTTTCCTGGGTTTCTTTTGAGCTTTCTACCACGCAAGTCTTGCCCCCACGCCTGAACTAGGGGGGTGCTGACCACCCACAGGAATCACCACACTTGACCCATTTGAAGTGCCCCTGCTTAATACAGCAGTTCTACTTGCCTCAGGAGTTACCGTTACCTGGGCCCATCACAGCATTATAGAAGGCGATCGAAAACAAGCCATTCAATCCCTTGCACTTACAATTATCCTCGGATTTTACTTTACCTTCCTTCAAGCCCTAGAATACTACGAAGCCCCATTCACGATCGCAGACGGCGTATACGGATCTACCTTCTTTGTAGCCACCGGATTTCACGGACTACATGTCATTATTGGCTCTACATTCCTGGCCGTTTGTTTACTCCGTCAAATTCGTTACCACTTTACATCAGAACATCACTTCGGATTTGAAGCAGCTGCCTGATACTGACACTTCGTAGACGTTGTTTGACTATTCCTATACATCTCCATCTACTGATGAGGATCTTAATCTTTCTAGTACTAAAGTTAGTATAAGTGACTTCCAATCACCCGGTCTTGGTTAAACCCCAAGGAAAGATAATGAACTTAGTTACAACTGTAATTACTATTACCGCAGCCCTCTCCGTCATTCTAGCCCTCGTGTCCTTCTGGCTCCCCCAAATGACCCCCGACCACGAAAAGCTTTCACCTTATGAATGCGGGTTTGACCCCCTTGGGTCAGCCCGCCTCCCCTTTTCATTACGATTTTTTCTAGTTGCAATTCTATTCTTGCTGTTTGACTTAGAGATTGCCCTATTACTTCCCCTGCCCTGGGGAGATCAATTAGCATCCCCCCTACTTACGTTCCTATGGGCTACAGCCGTCTTGGCCCTTCTCACCTTGGGGCTAATCTACGAATGACTCCAGGGAGGCCTAGAATGAGCTGAATAGGCAATTAGTTTAAGAAAAACCTTTGATTTCGGCTCAAAAACTTGTGGTTAAAGTCCATAATTACCTAATGACCCCCGTTCACTTTGCCTTTTCATCGGCTTTCATACTAGGATTAACTGGCCTGGCCTTTCATCGTACCCACCTACTTTCCGCCCTTCTCTGCCTAGAAGGCATAATACTTTCTTTATTTATTGCTCTCTCCTTATGAACCCTACAATTAGGGTCTACAAATTTCTCCGCAGCCCCAATGCTTTTATTAGCATTTTCAGCCTGTGAAGCAAGCGCCGGGCTCGCCCTGCTAGTAGCCACCGCACGAACACACGGCACAGACCACCTACAAAGCCTAAATCTCCTACAATGCTAAAAATTTTAATCCCCACTCTTATGCTAGTCCCCACCGTCTGAATAGTTAAACCTAAATGACTATGACCTACAACCCTCACTCAGAGTCTTATTATCGCCCTCCTTAGTCTGTCATGACTAGTTAATATAGCCGAGACGGGCTGGTCTAGCCTTAATAGTTATATAGCAACAGACCCCTTGTCTACCCCCCTTCTAGTCCTTACTTGCTGGTTATTGCCTCTTATAATTATAGCAAGCCAAAACCACACAGCACTAGAGCCCCTTAACCGCCAACGTACCTATATTACCCTATTGACATCTCTTCAAATCTTCCTAATTATAGCCTTTGGGGCCACCGAAATTATTATGTTCTACGTTATATTTGAAGCTACTCTTATCCCTACGCTAATTATTATTACTCGCTGAGGTAATCAAACCGAGCGACTGAACGCAGGGGTATACTTCCTTTTCTATACACTAGCCGGGTCCCTTCCCCTGTTAGTTGCCCTCCTCCTCCTTCAAAACAGCGCAGGCACCCTCTCGCTACTTACCCTTCAGTACTCGGACCCTGTTCAACTTACATCTTACGCAGACAAACTATGATGAGCTGGCTGTCTTCTTGCATTTTTAGTGAAAATGCCCTTGTACGGCGTACATCTTTGACTGCCCAAAGCCCATGTTGAAGCCCCAGTTGCAGGCTCAATAATTCTTGCTGCCGTACTCTTAAAACTAGGAGGTTACGGAATAATGCGAATAATTGTTATGTTAGACCCCCTTACTCAAGAGCTTAGTTACCCCTTTATTATTTTTGCCCTTTGAGGTGTAATTATAACTGGCTCCATTTGCCTACGTCAAACAGACTTAAAATCACTCATCGCCTACTCCTCTGTAAGTCATATAGGCCTAGTTGTTGGGGGTATTCTTATTCAAACCCCCTGAGGATTCACCGGAGCCCTAATTTTAATAATTGCCCACGGCCTCGCATCCTCAGCACTTTTCTGCCTTGCTAACACAAACTATGAACGAACACACAGCCGAACCATGCTTTTGGCTCGAGGCCTGCAGATGGTCTTACCCCTAATAACTACTTGATGATTCATTGCAAGTCTTGCAAATCTGGCTCTTCCCCCACTCCCCAACCTCATGGGTGAAATTATAATTATTGTCTCCATATTCAACTGGTCCTGATGAACCCTCGTATTAACTGGAGCAGGGACCCTTATTACCGCAAGCTACTCCCTCTACATATTTCTTATAACCCAACGAGGCCCCCTTCCAGCACATATTATTGCCCTAGACCCCTCTCATACCCGAGAACATCTTCTCATGGCCCTTCATCTTATCCCGTTACTTATGCTTGTCCTGAAGCCTGAACTAATCTGAGGGTGAGCCTCATGTAGATATAGTTTAATAAAAATATTAGATTGTGATTCTAAAGACAGGGGTTAAATCCCCCTTATCCACCGAGAGAGGCTCGCCAGCAACGAAGACTGCTAATCTCCGCGACCTTGGTTGAACCCCAGGGCTCACTCGATACCGCTTCTAAAGGATAACAGCTCATCCGTTGGTCTTAGGAACCAAAAACTCTTGGTGCAAATCCAAGTAGTAGCTATGCACCCCACTTCACTGATAATAACCTCCAGCCTAATCATTGTTTTTGCACTGTTAGCCTACCCTGTACTTTCAACCCTCTCCCCGCGCCCCCAAGCCCCTGACTGGGCTGTTTCTCATGTTAAAACAGCAGTAAAACTAGCTTTCTTTGTTAGCCTCCTCCCACTATTTTTGTTCTTTAATGAGGGTGCGGAAACGATTATTACCTCATGAAGCTGAATAAACACAACCTGTTTTGATGTAAACATTAGCCTAAAATTTGACCACTACTCAATTATCTTTACCCCTATTGCCCTCTATGTTACATGATCAATTCTCGAATTCGCATCATGATATATGCATGCCGACCCCAACATGAACCGATTCTTCAAATACCTTCTGATTTTTCTTATTGCTATAATTGTTCTAGTGACAGCTAATAATATGTTTCAACTGTTTATTGGCTGGGAAGGCGTAGGCATTATATCGTTTCTTCTCATCGGATGATGATACGGCCGAGCCGATGCTAACACCGCCGCCCTCCAAGCCGTTGTTTACAACCGTGTGGGGGATATCGGCCTAATCTTTGCCATAGCATGAATGGCCATAAACCTAAACTCATGAGAGATGCAACAGATCTTTGCAGCCTCCAAAGACTTTGACCTCACCTTCCCTCTATTAGGACTGATTGTTGCCGCCACAGGCAAATCCGCCCAGTTTGGGCTTCATCCGTGGCTTCCCTCAGCCATGGAAGGCCCTACGCCGGTATCTGCCCTACTACATTCCAGCACTATAGTTGTTGCTGGTATTTTTTTACTCGTCCGAATAAGCCCACTGCTGGAAGGAAACCAAACCGCCTTAACCACCTGCCTCTGCTTGGGAGCCCTAACTACCCTATTTACAGCCACCTGTGCTCTAACTCAAAATGACATCAAGAAAATTGTTGCCTTCTCAACATCAAGTCAACTAGGACTTATAATAGTAACTATTGGACTTAACCAGCCCCAACTCGCCTTTCTGCACATTTGTACACACGCTTTTTTTAAAGCAATACTTTTTCTCTGCTCCGGCTCAGTTATCCACAGTCTAAACGATGAACAAGACATCCGCAAGATGGGGGGCATACACCATCTTACCCCCTTCACCTCTTCTTGCCTTACAATCGGAAGCCTTGCCCTTACAGGCACCCCATTCCTCGCAGGCTTCTTCTCAAAAGACGCAATTATTGAGGCCCTAAACACATCCCATCTAAACGCCTGAGCCCTTGTCCTCACCCTCCTGGCCACCTCCTTTACAGCAATCTATAGTCTTCGAGTGGTCTTTTTTGTGTCTATGGGCCACCCACGATTTAATTCACTTTCCCCCATTAATGAAAACAACCCAGCAGTTATTAACCCCATCAAACGACTTGCATGAGGAAGCATCGTTGCTGGTCTTCTGATTACCTCAAGCATTGTCCCATTAAAAACCCCTATTATGACCATACCCCCGCTTCTTAAACTAGCCGCCCTTCTCGTCACAATTATCGGCCTCCTCCTTGCCCTAGAGTTAGCATCCCTGACAAACAAACAATACCAAAAAACACCACACCTACCACTTCACCACTTCTCCAATATGCTCGGATTTTTTCCATCTCTGGTCCACCGGCTCGCCCCTAAACTTAACCTTGTCTTAGGACAAACAATTGCCAGCCAAATGCTCGACCAAACCTGAATTGAGAAAGTTGGCCCTAAAACTGTGGCTTACTCTAACATCCCCCTCGTAACCACTACTAGTAACACACAACAAGGCTTAATTAAAACCTACCTGGCCCTCTTCCTTCTCTCCCTCACCCTCGCCCTTCTTATGACCACATATTAAACCGCCCGAACTGTTCCTCGGCTTAGACCCCGCGTTAGCTCTAAAACAACAAATAACGTAAGAAGCAGCACCCACGCACTAAGTACCAATATTCCTCCCCCTAACGAATACATCATGGCCACCCCTCCAATATCTCCCCGAAACATAGAAAATTCCCCAAGCTCATCAGCCGGAACCCAGGACGATTCGTACCACCCCCCTCACACCGCACTAGAAGCCAGACACACCCCTAGCACATATAAAACCATGTACACTACAACTGGGCCACTTCCCAACCCCTCAGGGAAAGGTTCAGCAGCCAAAGCTGCCGAATACGCAAACACAACCAGTATTCCCCCCAAATAAATTAAAAATAGAACTAAGGATAAAAAAGGGCCCCCGTGCCCAACTAAAACACCACACCCCATGCCCGCTACAACTACTAACCCTAAAGCAGCAAAATAAGGAGAAGGATTAGAAGCAACAGCTACTAAGCCTAACACCAGCCCCAATAAGAACAAAGACATAATATAAGTCATAATTCCTGCCAGGACTTTAACCAGGACTAATGGCATGAAAAACCACCGTTGTTATTCAACTACAAGAACCTCTAATGACAAGCCTACGAAAAACCCATCCACTACTAAAAATTGCAAATCATGCACTGGTTGACCTACCAGCCCCCTCCAATATCTCAGTATGATGAAACTTTGGTTCCCTCCTTGGACTCTGTCTAATCATCCAAATCCTTACAGGACTTTTCCTAGCCATACACTACACTTCCGACATCGCAACTGCCTTCTCCTCCGTTGGACATATTTGTCGAGACGTTAACTATGGCTGATTTATCCGAAACCTTCATGCCAACGGCGCATCTTTCTTTTTTATCTGCATCTACATACATGTTGGCCGAGGACTGTACTACGGCTCTTACCTTTATAAAGAAACATGAAACATCGGAGTAGTACTTCTACTTCTTGTGATAATGACAGCTTTCGTCGGGTACGTCCTCCCCTGAGGACAGATATCATTCTGAGGCGCAACCGTCATCACCAACCTTCTCTCTGCAGTACCCTACATCGGAGACGCCCTAGTTCAATGAATCTGAGGGGGCTTCTCAGTTGACAACGCTACCCTAACTCGGTTTTTTGCCTTCCACTTTCTTTTCCCCTTTGTCATTGCAGGCGCCACTATAGTTCATCTCCTTTTCTTACACCAAACAGGCTCAACTAATCCCCTTGGCCTGAACTCAGATGCTGATAAAATCTCCTTCCATCCCTACTTCTCGTATAAAGACCTCCTAGGCTTTGCAGCTTTAGTTATTGGTCTTACAGCCCTTGCACTATTTTCACCAAATCTCCTGGGTGACCCAGACAATTTTACCCCAGCCAACCCACTAGTTACCCCGCCTCACATCAAGCCTGAATGATACTTCCTGTTTGCCTATGCAATCCTGCGATCCATCCCCAATAAACTAGGCGGGGTTTTAGCCCTCCTTGCCTCCATCCTTATCCTCATAGTTGTACCCATTCTACACACCTCTAAACAACGAGGCCTGACCTTCCGCCCAATCACCCAGTTTCTATTTTGAACTCTTGTCGCAGACGTTGCCATCCTGACATGAATCGGCGGCATGCCCGTAGAACACCCATACATTATTATTGGCCAAATCGCATCCTTCTTATATTTTTTCCTCTTCCTAGTCCTCTCTCCGATGGCTGGGTGAGTAGAAAACAAAGCCCTTGGATGATCGTGCACTAGTAGCTCAGCGTAAAGAGCGTCGGTCTTGTAAACCGGATGTCGGAGGTTGAAGTCCTCCCTACTGCTCAAAGAAAGGAGATTTTAACTCCCACCCCTAACTCCCAAAGCTAGGATTCTAAACTAAACTATTCTTTGCGCCTATGTACTTATATTACAGTATGTACACAATACATATATGTATTATCACCATTAATTTATATTAACCATTTCAATGGCATTCCAGGACATTATATGTTTAACCAACATATATAGGAATAAACCATTTATAACATCACCATTAAACAAAAAATTTACATAAAGCAGGAACTAATGTGTGTAACATCTTAAAGAATTCAAGGACAGGCGAAATTTAAGACCTAACACAATTAACTCATAGGTTAAGTTATACGTTTACTCCAAATCCCATCATATCGCAGTATGCGATGTAGTAAGAACCGACCATCAGTTGATTTCTATATTGCTAACGGTTATTGAAGGTGAGGGACAAGTATTTGTAGGGGTTTCACACAGTGAATTATTCCTGGCATTTGGTTCCTACTTCAGGTCCATTTCTTAAGATAATCCCCATACTTTCATTGACGCTGGCATTTGTCATGGTGGAGCGCATAAGCGAGATGACCCAGCATGCCGGGCGTTCTCTCCATTGGGCAAGGGGTTCTCTTTTTTTCTTTCCTTTCACTTGACATTTCAGAGTGCACACGGTAATAACTAACAAGCGTGAGCACTTAACGAATGTCGAAAGTTCATAAGGTGAGTGTTGAAAAGACTTTACATAAGAATTGCATATTATAATCTCAAGAGCATATATATTGCTTGTTCACTCGAAAGATATCTAATATGACCCCCGGTTTCTGCGCGTAAAACCCCCCTACCCCCCTAAACTCGAGAGATCATTAAGACTCCTGAAAACCCCCGGAAACAGGAAAACCTCTAGTAATTTATTTTGGGCCTAAAATGCGCTTATTTACACTATTAAAACAATGCGTTT